ACCACATATAGTTCCTCTAATTATATTTTCTAAACGAACCAGAGCCAATCCAAATTGATCTTGTAAGAGATCTGCTACGGAACGAATACGTTTATTTTTCAAATGATTCATATCATCAAGTGTACCCATTCCAAATTTCATTCCAATCAAATGATCCGCAGCTGTCAATATATCTCGCGGTAACAAAAATGTATTGTTCTGAGGTATATCAAGATTCAGTCTTCGGTTCATATTTCGTCGACCAATCCCTCCTAATTCACATCTTTGTTGAAAAAATTTTTTTTGTAATTCCGTACATAAAGATTCAGGAAATACAGGATCTCCGCCTACACAAGCAAATTGGCGATAAAACTCCAAAATGGCATTTTCTTTTGACCCGATTTTTTTTTCCTCCTTTTCATTCAGGAAAGACAAGAAAATTTCAGGGTAGCAAACGTTCTCTAGAATTTCGCTTAAATTCGAACCCATAGCTGATGATAGAACTAGAATAGATATTTTCTGTTTCCTACTTACACGAGCCCATATCCTTGCTTTTCGATCAATCTCTAACTCTAATCTTCCTCCCCAATCTGATATTATGGTGCCGGTATAGACCGAAATTCCGTTATGGTCCAATTCTGATCGATAATAGATACCTGGGCTTTGCAATATTTGATTGATTACAATTCTATATATTCCATTTACTATAGAAGTTCCCAGGGAATTCATTAGAGGAATGTTTCCAATAAAAATTATTTGTTCTTGGATATCCCTACAGTTTTTCCAAATTAATCCCGCGGATATATATAATTCAGAGGAATGTGTAAGTGATTCATATACAGCATCGTTTTCTTTTATTGAGGGTTCGACCAATTTATATGTTTCCACAAATAATTGAAATTCAATTTCTTGATCTGTATCTTCAATTTTTGGAAACTTAAAAAGTTCTTCTGTTAAACCCCGATCAATGAATCGACAAAACCCTTCAAATTGTATTTGATTCAATCCGGGTAGTGTAGACATTCCTTCATTTCCAACCCCAAGCATTTTCAATTTCCCCATTTCATTTATTTTATAGAAAATATCCCACGCTGTCATTCTTCATCGAATCACATGAATATATTTAGCAATCATGGAATTTCGGTTCTTTTTACTTTACTGAATCACATGAAATTTTACCTAACTTCGTCTATGAAATACTATGAAAAGAGGAATAAATCTAATTTTATACGCAAATTGGAATTTTTTTGTAATAAAACAAACCAATATAATCTAATCTAACTTGTAATATAAATAATATAAATCGACACAAATTTAGAAAATTCACCTAGACTTCGGGGGGTTTTTAAGAATTAAGAATCTCAAAACAAAAATTGAATTCGGAATTTGCTCGGCTCGATGAGATAAAGATAGAATCTAATAAGCAGAAACAATATAGTATTTATTTTTTTAGCACTTCCCTTTTCAATTGTTCGAAAACGAATTCACAAAGAAGAGAGATATTTTTACCTCTTTTTTTAGAATTTGAGAACTAGGATTTATTAAACATGCATAGATCTAACCCCAATTATAGCTATCTATGTCTCTTACTTTATTGCAGTCATATTTGTTCGGGACAGCGCGTATGTCGTGTTAATTTCTATTTTCTATTCATCATCAATTCAATCAACCTATTCTATTTAATTTAATAAAAAATTGGCACAAAAATGTACGCACGAGAATTTCTTTAAAATTCCCTATAATATTAGCTATCATATACGAATAAGATACCCGATTCTATAATATCTGTGTAATAATAAAAATTTATGTTCCGGGGTTGACATATATTCACCGTTGCTGTTATAATTTCAATTATAATTGAAATTGAATTGAGAAGGATTCTTTTTCAATAAAAAAACCAATATTGATTGGTTATGTATGGATTTCGATTTTTTTATTTCATTCAGAAAAAACCATTTTGGATTCAGATTCAGGAATTTGTAGTTAATGGTTGCGCTTTGTCCCGACATTATTTTTGCTTTTGTGACTGAAAGCTATACGTTTTTCAATAGAAAAGGGACGAGATCCCTTTCAAAAAGGGGATTACAGAAAATGGAATTGAAGATACAAACACATCAAAAAAAGAAGTTTAGAACCCCGTACCTTTTTTGTTTGGTTTTTTGAAGGGAGGGGTATATATATATTTTTGTATTATTTTGGCGATATGGCCGAGTGGTAAGGCGGGGGACTGCAAATCCTTTTTCCCCAGTTCAAATCCGGGTGTCGCCTGATCGACAAGAGAATTGAAATAAATAGTTTATTCCGTTTTGTTGATCGAGGAAGCAAGTGCGACAAAAGGACTTTTGAGACTTTTTTCATGCAAAATTCTAAGCATCAGTAGGTTTGTTCTCTAAAATGCTTAAAATCTTTTTGTCTCGAATTCAATGAAAAATTCATTTATAGTAGTGAAAAGGAATCGAAATGATAGTCCTTTTACTCCACTACTACTGTAGTGTTCGTCTACAGATTGGGTCTTGAATAAGAATGGATAGGTCGGACGGGAAATAAAATTCCATTTTTCGTTCGTTGGGGGGTTGAAGAAAAGCCTTGTATACAGACTTATGGAAAGTATATGAACACTTATGCATTATTAGTTAGATTAAATTAATAATCTAATTAGATTTCTTTTTTATTATAAATTTGTTTATGTTTCTTTTTTATATTTTTTATATTTCAAATTCTTTCTTTTCCCTAAGCTCTAGTGAAAGGCTTTCAGAGGCTGTTTTCCTATTGTTTTTTGTTTTAGAGAAGAATATAAAAAAGAATCTATCTTGATTCTATATTTTTGACATTTCACTTAATGAAATGGGGCAAACTAAAACATAGATCTTTTTCTTACTACCTGTTAGTAAGATTCATTCCCTTAATACTTCCAAGGATATCTCTGGATATTTTTTATTTATGCATAATATTTGCATAATATTTTTTTTCAATTCTACTAGAAATCAGATAAGAACTTCTTAGATGTTATAATTGGATTTATTGAATTGTTTCATCAATTCTGTTATCCAGGAATCTTTTTTTGACTCTGTACCAGCGATTCCACTATTATTATAAATATAAAATTTTTAGTGAAAATTAAATAAGAAAAGAATACAAGAAAAATTAGTAAACAATAAATAATGAAATAATTCCTTCATATTGATAGCGATAGGAGACAAAATTTACATGGATATAGTAAGTCTTGCTTGGGCTGCTTTAATGGTAGTTTTTACATTTTCCCTTTCCCTTGTAGTATGGGGAAGAAGTGGACTCTAAGGGTACTTTTAATTGAGTTAAGGGATCAAATGTTTTCTAGCTGGGTTCTTCAATTTTTTAACGATTGAATTTAGTTCTAGTTATTTGATTAATACTAATTAATTAAATGCAATTATATCTGCATTTTTTAATTCTATTGTATTCCAGTGGTGGAATGTATTCTATGTATAATGTATAATATTGAAAATACTCTTTCAATCAAACAAATATTTGAATTGTAACCATCTTCGTATTTTTAAAGTCAAGGGAATACAAATAATGGGAAATGGATTCCCATTCCAACCAAATTGTTTCTAAGATGTCTATTTCGATGAACTGGTTACTACCAATCTTTTCGAAATATGAAAAACTTTTTCCATAGAATTCGTGGAACCCCCGGATCATCTGTCAATTATTTAATCAATTCATTTTTTGAATGCTAAAATACTATATTTATAATATAAGAAATTATAAAATTATATTAAATATCCTACCGAATATGATACCGGGACTCTGAAAAGAATCAGAAATAGAAAAATTCTATATCGATATATAGCCATCTATAGATAGTATTAATATGAAAATCAATATTTATTTCTAGATATAGATAGATGGATTGGTACATATTAAACCCTTTTATTTTTTCAAATCAATAAAACATAGAGTCAAACTTTATAGACTACCATAATAGATAGTATAGTCGAAAGAAATAGATTTGATTTCTTTCGACTATACTATATGAATTTCATAAAATTTTGCTGATTGTAGTCTGATCATTTCATTTAAAACTAAGAACCGAAATTGAAATCCTTTTTTCATTTTTTTTTATTCAATCATTATCAATCATTGCATTGATAAGAAATCAGAAGTCATTTTTAAGTAAAATTAGTCACTTTGACTTACCGTTTTTACGTAAATTATAAGTAAAAAGGCAGTAGGAACTAGAATGAAGAGTGCAGTAGCTATAAATGCGAGAATATTTACTTCCATAATCTCTATGTTTTCTTTCTCTTTAATTTCTAATAAAATTAATACTTCGGGATTTAATCCCATATAAGTGTTCAATCTTTCGGCGGTAAATTCAATGGTATCGATTTTATTTCGATGATATCAAATCGAATCAATATCACGAAGAACAATATAATATCTGAGCTATCAAATCGATTCATAGTCGAGAATTTAATAGTATAACATAGGAAGATCTTTTATCCATACCAAATAAAAAAATTTTACTTTCTGATGCAATCCAAAATGCCTTTTTTTATTTCTTTCTTCATCGGAACCTTTACTTTATTATTTATATTATATATTTTATACCTTAAACTAAAAAAGAAATAAAAAAAAGGGGGGGTCCCTGTTAGAAATAATATTTTTTTGATTGTATTTATATCCATCGGGACTGACGGGGCTCGAACCCGTAACTTCCGCCTTGACAGGGCGGTGCTCTGACCAATTGAACTACAATCCCAGGGAATAAATCGTATACCATACATATTCTTACAATTTAATTCAAACCCTTTTTTTCTATTTGTTCTATTTGATTTGAGATTCAACCGTTGTACTGTAACTGAAAGAGGTGGGCTTTTTTATATATTGATATCAAATATATATATGGGTCTGCACTTTAGCGCAGATCGACACGGATTACTCGTAATCCGTTCGTTATTGCCAAATCAATTGAAAAATTAATCAATGAAAAAAAAGAGTCTTTTTTTTTTTTACTTTAAAGTTTTCCTTAGACTTTA